GAAGTAAGGAAATGAGACGACTCTTTCTTGAACTATATCATAAACAGATCTCCCCCTCCACACCAATCACGAGTTTTTCTCTATTCCTCTCGTATATCGTCGTAACGCCCTTAATGCTAGGTTTTGAAAAAGACTTTTCATGTCATTCCCATTTAGGTCCGATTCGGATCCCTCCGTTGTTTCCTTTTCCTTCCGCACCCTTTCCTCGAAATGAGAAAGAAGATGGTACACTTGAATTGTATTATTTAAGTGCTTATTGCTTGCCAAAAATCCTACTTCTACAATTGGTAGGTCACCGGGTTATTCAAATAAGTCGTGTTTTCCGTGGTTTTCCCATGTTACAACTTCCGTACCAATTCGGTCGATCCGGAATGGATCGGTTAAACATTCCATTAGGTAGCCTGGTCTTGACTCTTCTGTGTGGTATTCATTCTCGTTCGGCTCTTGGAATCACATCCAGCAGTGGTTGGAACAGCTCGCAAAATCCAACCACTTCACCTACTTCATTGCCCCCAACCGTTTCTCGTACCTCTATTGAAACAGAATGGTTTCATGTTCTTTCATCGATTGGTTATTCCTCTCCGTTCGTATCTCTTTTTCCAATTTCGGTCTCGATTAGTTCACAAGATTGAATGGCCAATTCTCCTCCGAACCCTCGATTCATTCCGTGGCGCGAAATCCATCATTGGCAAAACAATTATTTGGTTATGCCATTTTGGGCTTTGCTCTAACCGAAGCTATTGCATCGTTTGCCCCAATGATGGCCTTTTTGATCTCATTCGTATTCCAAGTTCGTTAGTAATCGTTTACGGTGGGTGGATAAGCAGGAAGGGATCCCTGTGGTTAGACTAACTGGCCGAGAAGGCTAGTGAGGTTCCTGCTATGGTGAAGTGAAAGATCTTTCACTATAGTGGGAAGAAGACAGGTGGGAGCGAGCGGAGCGAGAGCAAAGCAAGTTTCAGTGGTGGGCTGTCTTCGCGGTCCCATTTTAGACATAGTAAGAAGAGTAGCAATGCTGGGTAAAGCCATAAGCATTGAGCTTACGCGGACCAAGCTGCGAAAAAGACTTTTTGGGTAGCCCTCCTTCCATGCCAAGCCAGCACGATGGGGTTCCCCTTCCTCGGACCAAGAGGCTTGGACTATGAGCCCGCTTAGCAAACGAGGCTCGGGACGGGGTGGATGGTTATGGCGTATCGTAGATCGGACTTTGCTTTTCCAGGCTCCAGGCTAGAGAAGGGCTATTCCATATCAGCAGCTATGCTAGCTCGAAAAGGACTGAAAGAACTTACATTAGGTCGTGACTTGAGGGTGAGGGGAAGGAGCGGTAAAGAAGTAAGGAGGTCGACTAGTTCTTAGCTTGATTGAACTCAGCATAGTTAGAGATTAGAGGAGATAGCCTTTCTTTCTATTGCTTGAGTGGAATCAGTTGACAAAAAGCTCGAACGTAATTGACTTCTTTCTTAACAACAATAAAGGAAGAGATGATTTGGAGAAGAATTCATTCCTCTCCGAGCAGTGAAGTGCCATATCCTAGAGAGAGGGCTTTACCGGTCGTTAAGATAGAGTTGGTGTCGGTAGCTGTTCTTGCTTAGCGGGATCAGGTCACCAATCGGTGACATAGTTTAGGAATGAATATCTGTAACTCCCATTCCAGTACTTAAACTGACAAAATGGAATAAACAATCAAGACCTGGCTCAAGGCTAACCCCTCCACACTCAGGGTCAGGAACGGGAAAGGGAGAATGAGTAGGACAGGCTCGAGGTCAATTCTTTCTTTTAGGAGAGATCCCACCCCCTTCTTTAGCGCTTGTTCGTTCTATAAGACTTCCTTCTTGTTCTCGGTGAAGGAATCGGAGCTGCTATAGAATCAGCATCTTACTCTTTAACGGCAAGCGCAGCAACGAGAAGTTTTCCTCTGCTGGAAAGCAGTCCTTCACGGATATGGGAGCTTACTCCGCTGTTGCTGGTTTAGTAAGCTAAGCATTTCCATCCTTTATGATTATGAAAAAGGAATGGATAGAGAGGAAGGCTCCAGGGTTTCTTTTTCTTGGTGTCAACATAGGAATGGGAGCAGTTTGAATGGATGCCTTTTTCCCTTGTTTGTTGAATCAGCCAAGTCAGTAGCCTTTCTTTTATGCGGGATTGCCTGTTGATGCAAGGAATAAGGGCTACTAGTCTTTTCGGAAACTGCTGCTAAGATCCAAAGTTACATAGATTTCTCTCTTTTAGTGTGGGGGCATTAGTAAAAGGCCTAAGCGGTCTTAGCTCCTTCTCTGGTCTTGCCGCCCTTGCCCCTCTTCTCTTTTCTCTTCTTTTAGAAGCTGTCTGTGATCGGAACTTCTTTCGCTTTGAACGACTCCGGTCCTTTTGAATCTGTTAAATGGCTAGTCCAAGGTAAAGGAAATTCAAAAAAAAAGCAGAGAAGATCAAAGAAATGGAACCTAGAGAGAGAAGAAAAGCTTAGCGAGGAGATCAGGAATGAGGCGGAGATCGACGGCATTCCAAAGGTAAGACGACGACGAGATTCCTCTGAGAATCGGGTACAAGAACGTATTGTCGCCGCAGTTAACGGAAGAGTCCCCGAGGACGAATAAATTGAAAAGGCCCTTTCTCACCTGCAGCAAAGGAGGTGGTGACCAAGTGAAGACCTTCATGGCCTTACTACCATGGTATCTCTGGAACAGATTTTGCTTTCCTCGCTAGGAGGCTTTAGGTAATGCAACGACCTCAGTCAGGGACTTCGAACCATTTTAGGGGTGATCGGCACCATTGGTTATACTATAGTTGATTGATGCAAATCCTAATCCCATTCTGTGACAACTTTGAGTGCGATCGGAAAGGAATAAGGCCCGAAATGCCTACGTCGAAAGAAAAGGCAGTCTTTAAGTGAATGCACCCGGTTCTGCCTTAAATTGCTAAAAGAAAAGCGAACCGGCTAGCGCCCAGAAGAGATGTGTACTGGCCTGGGCAAGTGAAAGGCCAGCCGAACCTAAGTATCAAAAGGGGGGGCGATTGCTTTCTTAATGCCTTCGTGTCCCTCACGTGATCATATCCTACCCTCTGCTCCCTTTCCCTTTCGGGATGAGGAGGCCTATGAGCCGTTAGTGGCTAGAAGAGCTCCGGTTCCTTTCGGAAGCCAGCCAGTCAATTAACAAGTTCCGGGACTTTCACTGCTCATTGGTGAGCGCAAAGGAAGCAAGGCCATGCGCACTAACGCTCAGAAAGTTACCAACTGACTAAAGACAGAATCCTGAGCGAGCCGAGTGCGTATCCCCTGAGTACGATGCCCTAGAGCTATTGCCAGATTTCATCTCAAATCGAGCTGCAGTTCCTCTTTCCTTTCAAACCTAGCTAGGGAATTGGATTTCGCTCTATCAATTCTGTCACTCTTATCTACGATAGCAGCAAACTCCACTTCTGAAACAAGAGAAAAGATCATATCGGCAACAGCAAGTAAAGTCTGAAATGCCTCAGAAGCAAGTCTCGGCTTAGCTGCATTATCTTCCTACCGATGTCATACTAGACTCTATTATGACCTGAGGGTGACTGAACTACCTTAAGCCCCGAAGTAAATTCTCCTTTCTTCCCTCTCGACAGGGAACTTATCTAGAGGAATTCATTTTTCTACTGAAAGTGCTTTTGATAGGGAATAGGGAAAAGCCTTGCCTTATTCAAGAGTACCAGGAAGGAGAAGAATAAGCATTACCTCTGTTGAAGGAAGAAGCCCCTCCCTTTGCTTATTTATTCTTCCTGGTCTTCGGGTCTCATCTGAACGGCTCGCTGCCTATTTAGTTACATTTTTTGTTTTGATTCCAGAACAGAACTAGAGATCCTGGCCCCCTCCCTTGAAAGCTCCTGGTGCTGCGACTATCACCGGTAAGTTGCGTCGGATCAACATCGGGATTAAAATAAACTGCAAAAGCAACTAAGTCAACGCCTATTTGCTGTGGATCTACTGGCCCGGACGCTTGAATCTATTCCACCGCAAACAACCGAATATACTACTGCAGGATCTTCCGCCGCTTTTGTTGTTATTGCTCTCACCTCTCACTACGCCACCTCAGCAGCTGGGACTCCCTAACCTTTTCTATCTATCTTTAGAAGTAGGGCGAGTGAGTCCGTTCCTTTCCCGTGAAGGTTTTGGGATATGTGACCAGATGCTTCCTCCAGATCTAACGTCTCTATCAACAAAATTCTCTTTTCTTCACCGGATCGATACTAACTTACCTACTCCTGCTCCTACCGGATCCAAGAGGGCCGATGCCCGATTCCCCGACCCATTACTCATTCCTTCCCGACTCGATAGGGATTGCAATCTCGAGAGAGGGAGCAACAATTGACCTCCGACAATAGGTAGATGGGGTGGGCTACGATGGATACAGTGAAATCAATCCTTATTCCGCACTCCCTCTCACCGGCCTGAAACATATATAAATCATGAATTCTTCAGAGCGGGCCGGCAGGCCAGGCGTACGGGGACCGTCGAAGAAGTGCCTCAACGCGCCGCAGCCACTACTTTGGCTCCTTTTATGCAATTATGAACTCCACGGAACTTTCTCAATTCCAACGCAACTTATCCTTTTGGAGCTGACGTAACAAACTACGCGAGCCTCCCAACGAAGCCAACATAAATCCGATCCGAATAAAAAAAATAAAAGGAAGTTTGATTATTGTGGTATACCAGCCACCTGTTCTGGAACTTCCAGTTCCAATCGAAGCATATAGATCCGTAAATAGATTTGTATGTATAGCCACTTCAGTCGTGCTCGTCCTTTCTCGAAAGTATCTTTTTTCTGGGAACATGGTCAACCAGAAATTATTATGTTCGCGATTCTTCATCCACCGATGGATAAAATGCTCCAGTTTTCCATTCTCATATGAGGCCGGAAAGTGGATTGGGAACAGGTCGGCACGAAGTGATTCATCATGCTCAAACATGAGCCGATCGCTCGTTAGGGACGGTTTATAGATCATAAAATTCCCACAAATGGAATGAAAAGTGGGTCCATGTAAATGATCAAGACCTCGCAAACAACAACGCTCCTTCCCCATATGGAGTTCGGAACCCAAAGGCAATCGTTGAGTGAACTGTATCTTTTTTGTGTTAGTTGACCTAAGCCGCACCCTTACTGCTGGGGTGGGGCTCGGCCTCCGAACCGTACGTGGGACGAGTTTTTGCCTCATACAGCTCGGGCCGAAGACCGGGGGAAGTTTAGAAGAGATGGGGAAACCTAGCAGCTGCCGGTCGGGGCGGGGATAAGCTTGCTTCTTCACAAGCCTATCCCCCCAAAAAAACCGACCCTGTAGCGCTAGCGCTTCGCGTTCTTTCTATTCCATCCCATTCCGGGATAGGCGGCTAATACTAAAATAATAAGTGAAGTAGTCGTCGTCTGACCAATCGGCTCGGACACCAGACCGCCCGTGCCCGCCCATTTTGTCTCGCCCTAAATGGAATGGCTCTCTTAGTTACGCTGCGCCCCGACCCGAGTCCCCACGTCCGCTTTTCTCCGCCCGCAACCCAATAAGTTGGCAAAGCCAACACAAGATTAGGGCCGTCCCCTTCATTCTATGCTGACCCCGGCCCGGGCTGGCTTCTTGGGAAGCCCGTTCCCACCGCGCTCACGGCCCGGCTGGCCTTCCAGCGGTAGTGGGAATTCTCCCGTTCCCTGGTCAAAGACTTGGTTGGATGCGGGATCTACTCCACGAGGAGCGGTACGGACGTAGATGATATCATCACGACCCCTCTTTTCGTACCGCTAGGGATGCTTAACGCCACTTCGCCAACTGGCGTTACCTGCGCTTTCGTGTCTCTCAGTGTGGTCAGCACTGGGTGTTTCCGAGCAGCGAGGCTTACACCCATTCGCATTAGTTCATCCAAAGTTCCTTACCCTTATGCACGAATTATTGAATAAGCCATCTTCCTATCAAGGTTAAGGAGTCAACTGAGCATCTCAGCGGCGGGATTGAATACCCGGATCGAATCAGAGTTCACGCCGCCCGCCCTGAACAAATAGGAGGCGTGGGCCACAGGTCGCACATAAGCCGCCGGGTCGCACGACAGAAGAACACCCAACATAAAGATGCACACTCCTCCATGTGAAATATTCATCTTCATAGGAGCTTTTTGATAGTAGTCGTGACCAACAGCCATCAGCTCTCGGCTTGTTGGTAAGGTGAGAGCTTCAAGCCCGATTTCAGGTGGCGCACCCTCCACACAAGCACCGCCCGACGAAGGGGGGACGGGGAAAGCTACAGGCCCAAAACCTTCGACCCTTCTTTCTAAATGGGGGTGCCCGAGGCACCTCATCTTCTCATTTCGTCGTTGCTCATTCCCGTTAGGCCGAAGTGTTTGGCCTTTCCTTCTCCGCGCCCGCTCAGGCTTCGCTGACCTATCGCGTGGTAAAAAGAAGAAAGTACGAAAGAATAGTAAACGGAGCACACCGCAGAAAGATTCTAAATATGAGAAGTCCCCCTTGGATTCGAGAAGAAGGAAATGAAGAACGGGAACGAAACGAAATAAAGCGTTTCTAGCTCTAGTTTCGGATGAGCTTCTCCCAATTATGTCTGGTAATAGAATAGGGCGGCTTGCTCTGACCAAGACTCCACTTTTTGCTCCGTCCGCGGAGCGTATGAATTTCCTGGAATGTAGATAGACCAAAAGAGGGAATGAAGGGATAGGAATAGGAATTATAGTACCATTGGAAAAAAGGGCACCTGTGGGAACATCTCTACTGACGAACCATTTCAATAGTACGGGTGCTGCCGTGCCACGAGGCACGACCACGGAAGTAATGAAAAAGAAAAAGTTATGTAGTTGGACCATCTGTTCTATCCGTTCGAGTTTTGCTTCTCTAGAGAAGATGAGAGGCTAAAAATGAAAGTGTTCGCAACACATACCGAAAGGGTACTAATTAAGCCGACCATTAATGACTAGTTAAAACACCAGGAGTGGTCTGATCCCCTATTTGATCAGACCGCTCTGAGAAAGAGAAAAAGCAAACTCTCATAGTTCGGAGCCCAGCTCCAACAACTTCTTCGTAAGTGAGGTGAGGTACTTCTTTTGGTTTGAATAGGGGGTCGCCCTTTTTTTGGTTGAAGTAGCCACGACTTTGGTCGTAGTCAGTTTAACCCCATAAACCCAGTCCACTTGCAGCCATGTTGATCAAAATGACTAAGTTTAATGACTTGACCAGTCACTAGCCCTCGTATTATAAGATTCTCTCACCCCGTGGTCGACATTCCATTCCCCTTAGTCGTAGGTGCTCGTTCTATTTTGATTTGAATGGGCCGGGGCTCCCGAGGTACATATGGCCGGCCCTTCGGGTGTCTCGGTGATACAAACAAAGAAAAGACGATGGTTTTTAACATACCCTTGAACAAAAAGCCAATCCTTACCAAAGGAGGAAATAGAATAGAATAATCTACCTTCTTTTTTCCTTCCCGTTGATTCCCCCCGACAATCAAGCTGCACTTCCTTCTAACAAGTGGCTGAGAGTTAGCAAGCAACCTTGGCCTCTTGGCAGGAGGTTCGCTGTCCCCCTCCTTTCCGGTCCGGCCGCAGTACGGCACCTGAACTCGAAGCTACGATCAGATCCGATTGGATCTGGTCCTATCCGACCCAACCCCGGAACTTAGAACGGCCGGCCTGTTTGGACGGTAGAACGGGGAGAGGGGGAGTCGTGCCCATTCTCTATCCGGGCACGAGCAGGAACATCCAAAATAATGGAAAGGCGAATACATGTACATGATGTAACGACATATTCCAAAATACGTGATCCGATTTGATAGGCTGCCCGCAGAAAGGAAAGAGTTTACCGACCGCATAACAATTCATTCTTGTGTGTAGCGCGTGGGCCCATGTCTCCCGAACGATCATAGTACGGCCGCTCATCTAATATAAAATCAATGAGTAGATCTCACCTCCCCTTCCCCATACCATAGCCGGAAGGGATAGCGTATCCACAGAAGAGAGAGTACGGGCCCTTGCCCACCATTTAGTTTAGACGCGGCTCGAATGCCTTTATGCTATAGGCTGTGTTAAGCATGCTTCTTTGACAGAAAACAAACTCTTTTTCCATGACAACAGTCGCGACTATAAAGGGCGGGGCGGTAAGCTCTCTATCAACAATAGGGGGCTATTCATAGTAAAAAACTACTAGACTATATGGATTCCAACTGAACTTCAACTTCTACTTGGTTGATTAATTCAGGGGCAGTGCTGGAACATAATGTTGGACGATCTCCATTTCCATATGGTAATTGAAGTCAAACAGGAGCAAACCAGGTGCAATTCAATCCTTATTCCTAGCATTCCCAAAAAAGCAAAACCTCACTAGACCGAGGCCCATTGCTATGGGGACTACACTATATAAGAGAATGACTAAGGCAATTGCCAATAGTTTCTATTGAAAGACAGGCTGGCTCTTTAAAAAGGGCGCCCTCCTAATCTCATTTTGATAGGAAGAGATATTGATAATTATCCCAAGGAGGCTTACTACTCAGCTGATAGATCAGGTGAGCCAGCCATGATCACTAAACTCACCAAAGCAGCAGCATATGCAAATTGGAATCATAGGTTTCTATATGCTTAAGGAAAATGGGATTTGCAGAGTAGGATACGAAAGTGTATTTATATACAATGGAAAGCCCCTATAATCCATGGACGACCAGTGGAGTTCATAAAAGAAAGCAAAGAAAGGTCCGCGACAAAGCTGTCCCCTCTCTCCATATCTCTACTTACTGGCTGGGTGCAGATAACACTGTAATAATAACAAAGCCAGATAGAGATACTGTTCGTTCAGAATTGATTCAGATGGCGAGGACCCACGGAAAAATCCACCTTATTCATGCTCCGCACAGCAACTTGCCCGGTCAATATTATATGTCTATGCTAAACTTGGTGATCTATTTTCGTTGCCCCCTTTAAGCGTATGTGATATAATCATTCTTATCTCAGAAGAGAGGTATGCATTGTCCCCACTTAAGTTATTAAGTATTCCCAAAGACGAGGCGATTTCTTTTTATGTTGAAACTTTATGTCAGCCAGGGGACCCTGATCATAAATGGGTTGTTTGTCCCGGTGAAAGGGACGCTCTCCTTTTAATCGCTCTGACGCATATGTTGAATAGTTGTTTTATGCGTTCATCTATCTTTCAGGAGCAGTCGTGTGGTTTTCCCAGAGATCGCCGTGAGTTCTTTGCCAAATTAGGTGGAGTGGGGAAGATTATAACTATTTTCATCTTGAATCTAGCACCCTCACAAGGTACTATTCCTCATAAAAGAATTTTACGAAAGCTGGCACCCTTGGTGCGTGATAGCTACGTAATATCCTTAGTTTCATCCTTTTTAAAGATACCAATGACCAAAATGGAATTAATTGTTCTATTACGGAAGTTGGGATCCCACACGCTGGGTTAATCACTAAGGTCTTATACAATTTGATGTTGGATGATTTCGACCGGGGATTTAAACAGCTATACCCTAGTCTTTCTTATTATCGTTACTTGGCTTACAGTTACGTATTATTTTCATTGTTTAGTCTCCAAAGCGAGCAGCAGTGTGAAGAAGAAATGAATAGTATCCTCTTAGAGTTAGATCTTGATGGGGATATCACAACTATTCTACCTGGTGGGGGTGCCCATGTGACTCGTGATGGGCGTTTGATTATTCTAAGTCGAGATTGCGGTCTTCACGTTGTCGAACAGTCAACATTCTTTCTTTAGTTCAATTTGTAGTCAATATGTTTTATACAAAAAGGAACCCATGCAACGATAGGAAATCCTTTTTTTAGAGAGCCAATGCCTTAAGACAGACCCTAATAGCAGTTGTCGCCTACTTCACTGAGTTGTGGTTCTAAAAAGAAGATTTAGCTTGGTATATTCCATCAAGAGAAAGCCATATCTATATATAGAAAGAAAAATAGAAATTGTATACAGGTGCTTACACTTTCCTGAGGATTCTAAGACCCGATCACCCGTCAAAGAAATATCCTTAGGTCTTAAGTCTACAGCTCCGTAGCTTGTGTCGCCTACATAGGGTAGAAAAGAATGCTTTGCATGAACATCTCAATGTCCAAGATAAAAGGAACGAGGGGAAGAATCGACGAGGCGAGTGTTCTCGAAGAGAAAATCGTGATGGAAAAAGCGTGAGGAGAATTCGAAACTCGAGATATGCAAAATAAAAAGACTCCCTGGGAGATGGTATTCTTTGTTTTAGGTCTTGATAGATTTTTCTATCGATTGAAGTTATTACGCTGGCTGATTAAATCTCTTCCTAACGCCTTTAGGGGCTGTGAAGAGAGCCCAGTTCCAGGCCCTCTTTTAGAAAGAAAAAAATGGTACAAAAAGAGGGCTTGGGGGTATATATACTATACAAATTGATGATGGTTTATCATCATCAGAACAAAGATCAGTCTAGGTCGAGATGAATGGAAGATGCTTCTGGAACTAGTTTTTGATAGGGTCTATCTTAGCTCGAAGGAAAGAACAACCAAAGTTAGACCCCCAAAGAATATGGATTCAAATCAGTTAGTATTTGACAAAGAACCTAACGGAATTTAACAAGCAGTAACCGGAATCAAAGTTTTGCAAAATGGTGTCAACCGGTAATAGAATGTAGCTAGATAACTGATGCCACAGCATCCAAAATATGTGGGATGGAGTTCATGGTACACTAACTTAACCTTCAAGGTCAGATAGTGCTACAGTGAACATCAATCCACTATCTAGCTCAAAATTAGCCTCACGAACTACTAACACTATTATTCGCGTAGCCCTTTTTTGTTTTGTGCTATTTCATCATAGGCTGTCGGAACTTGCTTCTTAGCGCTACGTGGGAAGAGAATTTCTCTATTCAGCCCCCCCGACTTCAATTACAAACTCTTACTTCTCGGTCTAACTTGGACTAATCCCTTAGCAGGCAAGAAATTCCTACTAACCAGACAGAAAGTAAGTTTCCACTCACTACCAAAGCGCTGTCGCACCTCTACTATTTTCGGCGTAACGAGGTTTTAGTCTTTACGAGGGCACCCCCTAGCCAGATTCAATCCCAAGGGTCAATCAAGCCTTTGAAACTAGTGAAAATAGTCGTCACAGTCTGAGTTCCTGCTTTCAACGAGACTTTCTTAGCTTGTCAAACTTTCTCTCCTTCACCAGGAAAGTTATCCGGTAAGCAAGATCTTTGATTGATGTGCCTGAATAAGGTTGATCAATGGTAGCTGCTTGGAGCTTTCTCTATACCTTAATTGAACTGCCCCGCTCTTAGCTCGGGTTCTTGCTTAATGAGGCGTCCCTTGTTTGCTCTTGGATTGGACTAAGCGGCAATCCTTACTGTGGAAGCAGACCTTGTCATTCTTCTCCTTCAATGCCAGTGGATAAGTACACTAGGGCTGGAATGCTCTTTTATCATGTATGTGGATTACTTGGTCGATTACCTGATTGCACTAGTCTCATAGCCATCTCTTTAGCGTCCCGCCATTCCTTCTTGTTAACACAGGAAATCTAACTCATTCTAAGGTAGAGCTCTTAGAGTCCTACTTAAAGTGAAAAGTAGTTCTTTAGTTAAAGCAAGGAGAGCAGAAACTGAGGGAAAAAAACCTATGTTCTTGCGCGGGATGGGAATAAAGGCTACTAAGATCGGAACTCACGACCTAAGTACTAAGTAACCTTAGAATGGGGATGCCAATCTTATACAGAAAATACCGCTATCTAAAGTAACCTTGCAGGGGGGCTGCGTATAGCATTCTAAGATCTCAATACGAGAAAGAAATCAGACCTATAACCTCACTGCAGTGGCTTGTAGACTTGCTTTGCCGCGGAAAGCTCAAGTGAAAACCTATTAGAACTGTGGGCCTCACCCGTCTACTACTCGACCTTAAGTAACTACAGTTAGGAGGATCCATCCAATAGCTTAATGACTTGCTTGGGTCATCTAAGAGGTAAGGCCTCCTCCGATCGACCCTAACTTTCATTATTGAGCTAAAGGAGTTCCCTAGCCCTTCAAGTTTACACGCTGATCCCTCTATGATGGCATTCTTCTTCCTCTCCGACTTTACGATATTATCCTTGCTAGTTTGATCTCTCGAATTAAGGTTTCCGATTGGATTGGTTATAAGTCTACCATACTCTACCATACTGTAGAGAAAAGAATGCATGTTCATCCGGACATTGAGAAGGAAGGTCAAACCTAATCCGGTGTCAACACTTGACTGACCGGAGGACCTAACTAGCTTCAACCGAGTTTTCGGTAGGCTAGGAAGCATTTCTTTTACTCTTCTATGTCTATTAAGTGTTTTGATCCTTGCGCCGATTCTCGTCTTTCGTCTTTTCTTTTGTGTGTCGAGCGAGTTTGGAAAGAAGGTTCCCGGTTGGCTTTGTATGAAGAATCCTATCTTTCTAGCCCTAAGTGAGCCATAGATTGTGAGTGAGCTTTCGAGGAGTAGAGATCGAGCGTCGAAATACCAGTGGATCAATTTGTCTTTATTCAATATAATTATTGAAAGGATAAAGCGGAACAGACGCTTCTCGCAAACAGCAACTATCCATAGCGAGAGAGATCCCTTGTCTTTGTCGCCTACCTCTCTATAGAAATAGAATAGCACGATAGAAGCCCTAACCTATAGCAACTGTAAATATCGAATCAAGTCTCCGCTCTTTAGATCAGTCCATCCGTAGTGGAGGAATTCTGGTCAATTTTTCCTAAATATGACCTTCCCCTCCCATAAAGAGAGTTTCTTGTTCCTTTTCTAACAAGGATGATGAGCGACAATGACATGAATTCAATACTAATAAAAAAGGTAAGCCCGCCGCTGAAAGAGACCGAAGAAGGTTCAACTAGCGCCGGTGCGAGGCCTTCAGATAGTTAGCGCTTTGCACGAGCTTCAAAAGAAAGAGAGATCGAGTCACTAAGCAGAGAATTAGATCCGAGAGCGAAAGAGATTATGAAAGTTCTCCCACGGGGCAACCCTGAAACAAGTTCTCAAATCAATCTATTCGAGCCCTTGAAAGCTGTATAATTTCATGTGTGAAGCATAGTGAGAGTGACACAGATCTCCTTTTTTCAAATAGGGAAAGCAAATCCTAATCATCAGGTAAGACGGGATCATTAGAATACGAAACTGCCTAAAAAAATGAAACTGTATCAACAAGAGCAATCGCAGCTTATTCATCGAGAAGCCACTCGCGGCACACTGACTAGAAATCATCTGCGAGAAGGTCTTCTGGCACAGGCATACTACTAATCGATTCTTTGGTAATTCGTGATTGAATACAACCTAGGAAGAGTTGTACGCCTACATAACAGCCCTCCCAGCCCAAAGGAAAATGCCCAGATCATTTGAAAAAAAAAAAAGATGCGTCAGTCACGCATCCTAATTGGTGAGCTTATGCCGGCCATAGTCCCTTCCCTGCTCTTAGTTTGCTTTAAAGGCACCATTTTCGCGAGTAAAAAGAACATGTGGTTAACCGAATGGATCACAGGTTGCTGCTCCACAGTCTGAGTTCCTTGGTTCGCCCTTCCAGGCTTGGCTCCAGTCTCTACGGGCTCAGCAGCAGCTTCTTGGGCTGGGCCACCAGCTTGAGGCTGTTCCTGATGCTGGACTTCAGCAATGGTAGCCACTGCTTCTTCAGTCTGAGAATCTGCCTCTTTGTCGCTTGCGGCCTGGGCGGCTCGGTTCGGCCGAGCCCGTGGGCGTGGTGTTTTGTCCGTAGTTGGATCGGCAAATCGATTGGCGATTTGCCTTGCTTGGCTTACTTGCTTGATTGAAAGAGTTTTCCCGTTGGACAGCTACTATGAATAAATGGATTGCCTCTATTGAACCTAGCCTTACTAAATATCCTAAGAAAAAAAGCCAGCCGCTGCAAGTGCTTGAGAATGAGTTCACGCTCTTCTTGTTACAGTAAGTGCTGCAATTGAATCAGCTCTTGATGCAATAGAATAGGAGTTCTTGGTGTAAGCGTAACCGCAGTTGACTAAATATCCGCCGTGGTTGAATCACAAGGAAGAAAGATGGTAGCGTAGGGTAGAGTAGATTCGACGGTATGCCACAAGGTTATCCGAGTTCACAGGTGTCCTTGCTTATCCCTTTCTTCATTAAGATGGAGTTGGTGTTCAGTGTACCCACCTACTCACTCGCGGAAGAGAAGAATAGATCCATTGGCGGGGGTGACTAACCGTGGTTCGGCTGTCGCCCTAAGGTTACGATCCGTTGGGTTGGGAAAGCAACCTGGATCCACTTTCCTCCAAGAGCCATACCGATTGAGAAGGAGATAAAGTTGAAAACAACCGAGATGTATGATGCCGAACCGACATCCCTGTTTGGAATAGGATTTTATTGAAAGGGACCGGATAAGCACTCGCTGTTTGCTAGTACCAGAGTTGGATGCAGACTCGGCTTAACTTCACTTGAGTTCGGTTTCCCCTGGAAATGATGGAATAAGCTTTTCTTCCTCTTAGCGACTATGAGCTCATAGGGAGCTGGAATGAACTTGGTTAGCTGGGACTAAGAAGGGATAGGATTTGATTAGCGCGCTTTCTGCCTGTCCTTTCCTTACTCTGTCGATGGTATGCCTGAGATGGCAGTCTTTCTCCTTGGCTTGTACTCGAGATCCGATGTTCGAAAGACAACCAATCCTTGTCCAGTAACCATTCTGAGTGGGAGTTCGGATCTATGTTCAAAGGAGGGGGTCTATTAGCAGAGCGTCGATAATCGGGTTCTTGCCTTGCATTGGTTTTCATTTCGCACTATCTGGTCACTGGTTTGAAGTTAGTGCTCCGTGAGTGTATAGCGAACCTAATGTTCTTATTTACTTGTTGGACAGGTTTGAGTGTGGATGGCAAGTGAGTGCCGGCTTTTCAAAGAGATATTTGGATCCATCCTTGTCAACAGGAGAAGGGAATAGGCCTTGAGGGTAATGTCGGAGCCTCTGCCTAGCCCACACCAAGGCGAGGCACGTCTTTTCCAAGGTCGAATATGACGACTCGTAGTCCGTCAGCTTATTTCTC